CATAAATCTATTAAATCGAGATAAGAAAAAAAGACAAGATAATTTCTAATATCTAATCTCTTAAAACAAAAAGGAAAAAGAGAAAAGAATTTGCAGCTGCTACTGCTGTTTTCTTGATCTACCAAAATAGTCAAGGAAGCTTTTCAGATGAGACATTCATAAACTACTCTATCTTAATTCTTAGCGAATAACCCCAATTTAACTGGAATATTACACTATATAAATATAGAATAACAAATTACAAAAAAGATTAATAAAAAAAAGAAAATATAAGAAGAAATTCGTCCACCCCCCACATATTTGATAACTTCTCCCATAAAAAAACTTGAAATACCAACTCCATTTGGGATTCCATCAATTACTTGTCTATCCAAAAAAGAATTGAATTTCGCTAACTTTCTTACACTCGCAATTAAAGATACTTCAAAAAAAGCATCTATATAACCACGATTATATGACCAATCATATATAACATTGATGATTTTATCAGCAATCATTTTTTGAGGAACACTTTTTTGAAATAAATTAAATAAGTTCAAATTTTGTAAAGAAGAAAAAACGGGTTTATAGAAAAAAGACGCTATTAATATTCCTAAAAAAGCTATACTCACCGAAAAAGTGGCATTTGTAAAAAATTCATACCAATCCATAGAATTCTTTGAATTTGGATGTAAAAGGTCTATAGACGGAATTAACAATTTGGATAATATATCCAAATCCATTCCTTCTTGGCTGAAAGAAATTCCAATGGACCCTATGAAGAAAGTCAATAATACTAATATAAGCATAGAAAATAGCATAGTATTGTCTGATTCATGAGGATAAAAAAAAGGAATGTTTTTAGTACCAAAATAGGTACTATCAAAAAAAAGACGTGTTATGCTTTTGACATTTCGATTAATTCGATGTGAATATTCCCTCTTGCGAAAAAAAGAAGTCCTTTCATTATTATTCATTGTTAATAAAGCTACTAAATGAATTGTCTTTTTTAATATTTTTTTTTCTTCTTTGCCCCATAACGATATTGAATAGAATGAACTATTTTTCTTTCCATTGAAATTTTGAAAATGAACGTTTAAATATCCTTCAAAAACAAGTAAATAGATTCGAAACATATAAAAGGCGGTTAATCCTGCTGTGGAACAAGCTATTATTGCAAAAATTGGTGAATACAACCAACTATCATTAAGAATCTCATCCTTGGACCAAAAACAAGCAAAAGGTGGAATACCACAAAGAGAAAGGGTACCTATTAAAAAAGAGGTTTTTGTAATTGGCGCATGTTTTCTTAAACCGCCCATAAGAACCATATTTTGACTTTTCTCTGGAGAATATCCAACAATTGCTTCCATGGAATGAATAATGGATCCAGATCCTAAAAACAACAATGCTTTTGAATAAGCATGAGTAATCAAATGAAATAAAGCGGCTCGATAAGAGCCCATACCTAAAGCTAACATCATATAACCCAATTGAGACATTGTAGAATAGGCCAAATTTTTCTTAATATCTTTTTGAGCAATAGCTAAAGTTGCCCCGAATACTACTGTTAGTATACCTATAAAAGCTATTCCACTCATTATGGAGGGTATAACTATGAAAAGAGGAAGAAGTCGAGCTACAAGAAAAATCCCTGCTGCTACCATAGTAGCAGCATGAATAAGAGCAGAAATAGGAGTAGGTCCCTCCATAGCATCCGGTAACCATACATGAAGAGGGAATTGGGCAGATTTCGCAACTGAGCCGCAAAATAACAAGAGAGCACACAAAGTCACAAAAAAAAGATTCACTTCATTCTTATAAATCAAGTTATTGAATATTTGAAATAAATCCCTAAATTCCAAACTACCCGTTATCCAATAAAGACCTACAATTCCTAATAATAAACCAAAATCCCCTACACGATTCGTTACAAACGCTTTTTGACAAGCATTTGCCGCAATAGGACGGGTGAACCAAAAACCTATTAATAGATAAGAACACATTCCAACCAATTCCCAAAAAATATAAACTTGTATCAAATTTGAACTAGTAACTAATCCCAACATTGAAGTATTAAAAAAACTCAGGTAAGTAAAAAATCTCAAATATCCTTGATCATGAGACATATAATTATCACTATAAATAAGAACCAGAATACCAACAGTAGTGATTAAGATCGACATAATAGAAGTAAGTGAATCGATCAAGTAGCCAAACTCTAAAGAAAGATCATTATGGATAGTCCAAGACCATACATATTGATAGATAGAACTGTTCTTGATTTGATGAATAGATAAATCGATCGAAAAAATCATAACTATCATTAACAAAAAAATACTAGGAAAAGCCCATATACGGCGAAGATTTTTTGTTGCCGTGGGAAAAAGTAGAAGTCCTACCCCTATTAAAATAGGAACTGGAAGTGGGATGAAAGGTATGATCCATGAAGATTGATGTGTATATTCCATACAAAAAAAATAAAGAATAAAAAATATTTGGATTCTCAATGAATTTTGTTTCTTATTCGTTTGTTTTATCTCTTTTGTAAAGGTTTCGGTTAATAAAAAAGTGGATATATAAATAGAATTTTATATTTTTTATTATTCTAAATCTTTGCGCAATATTTCCAATATTATTGCAAAGTACAAAGTCAAAATAGACCCATAACCAAATTCCTAGTAAAAAAAAATGATTATGTATAGAGTGAGGGTAAATAATTACACTAAAACTGCGACCATTCGCTTATTTGGATATGAATCAGAAAAAACAATTCATATGACATGACCCAATAAAATAATTTTTTTTTATTCAGAAACATTCGTTCAAAAACGAACTAATTTCTTATTTTCCATTACAATAAAAAGAAAAAGAGATCCATATATATCCATGTTTTCTATGTTTGGAAAAATTTGGAAAAGGTTTCTAATATTCCATGTTTTTACTTTAGATAGAGATAGAAAAAAAAAAGAGGGAATTCAGATAGATAAGACATATGGCTAATTAAAGAATAATTCGTTTTCATTTACAGAATAAATGTCTTTCACATCGAACTATAGCAATGAAAAAACTATCCTAGTTGAATGGCAGTTCCAAAAAAGCGTACTTCTAGATCAAAAAAAAAAATTCGGAAGAATTTTTGGAAAAAAAAAGCATATTGGACAGCATTGAAAGCCTTTTCATTAGCTCAATCCATTTTTACAGGGAACTCCAAAAGTTTTATTTGTTACAAATAAAAATGTTGGAATAATCCGAATTAGCTCGATTCAAAGAGTATTCTTTAATACTCATTTTATACGAATAAAGAATATTTACTAATTAGTAATCTAGAATATTGACCATATATTTAGAATAGATTCTATATTTAGAATATATTCTAAATATAGAATCTAAAATTTTTTTATTAAAATCCATATTTCTATAGAATTAGAATTGAATTCTTGAAATTGTTGACTATTTCGTTCGTTTTCGTAAACAAATGTACTAAATAAATGTAAATATTGGACGTTAATTAATTCTTTCAATCTCGACGATTGACTACTGAATCGGTTATTATGATTTCGAGTAAGCCGCTATGGTGAAATTGGTAGACACGCTGCTCTTAGGAAGCAGTGCTAGAGCATCTCGGTTCGAGTCCGAGTGGCGGCATGGCATCGTATCCTATATTCGAATAAGTCCTATAATGAATTCAATTCCAGATTTCTATTCCTAGTATTCATACCTTTTTTATTTTCATTATAGATATTTTTTTTCATTATATATATGATATTTTTAACTTTAGAGCATATATTAACTCATATATCGTTTTCGGTCATATCAATTGTTATTTCAATTCATTTGATAACCTTATTAGTCAATGAAATAGTCGGATTATATGATTTGTCCAAAAAAGCCATAACAATAACTTTTTTCTGTGTAACGGGATTGTTAATTACTCGTTGGTTTTTTTCGGGCCATTTACCATTTAGTGATTTATATGAATCCTTAATCTTTCTTTCATGGGGTTTTTCTATTTTTCATATATTTCCGTGTTTTAAAAAGGATAAAAACCTTTTAAGTACAATACTAGCACCAAGTGTTATTTTTACCCAAGGCTTTGCTACTTCGGGTCTTTTAACCAAAATGCATCAATCCATAATATTAGTACCCGCGCTACAATCCCATTGGCTAATGATGCACGTAAGTATGATGATATTGGGCTATGCGGCTCTTTTATGTGGATCGTTATTATCCGTGAGTATTTTAGTTATTACGTTTCAAGAAGTGATCCAAATTCTTGGTAAAAGAAAGAATTTGGATTCTTTAAATAAAGAATTTTATTTTGCTGAAATCAAATACATGAATATGAATGAAAGAAACAATGTTTTACCAAAAACTTCTTTTTCTTCTTCTAAAAATTATTACAGGTCTCAATTTATTCAACAATTGGATCGTTGGGGTTATCGTATTATTAGTCTCGGTTTTCTCTTTTTAACTATAGGTATTCTTTCAGGAGCAGTATGGGCTAATGAGGCATGGGGATCATATTGGAATTGGGATCCAAAGGAAACTTGGGCCTTGATTACTTGGACCATATTCGCTATTTTTTTACATACTAGAAAAAATAAAAAATGGGAAGGGATAAATTCTTCAATAGTGGCCTCGATAGGATTTCTTATAATTTGGATATGTTATTTGGGGATCAATCTATTAGGAATCGGACTACATAGTTATGGTTCATTTACATCTAATTGAATTCAAATGAGTAAAGAACCCTCTAAATAAAAATATGGAAAGCATATATATACTTTCCATATTTTAAACTTCCAAAAAATCGTCGAGAACCCTTTAAATCAAGTAATGTAATGATTCAAGGGGTTCTCAGAAACAACAAACATATTTGATTACAATTCCATTTTTTTCAAGTGAATCTAATAGAAAAATCTTTTTTTCATTGTACTAAAGGGTTTTTTCTCTTTTTGATTTATTGGTTTTATTCATGAAAACGATCTATCAAAAATTAGATAGAATAGCTTCAACCTTCTCAACCGAAAATGAGAAAATGAAATCCGGATAAATACCAATACCTATTACGGGTATAAGGATAGAAATCGAAATAAATAATTCTCTCGGCCCAGAATCCAAAAAATAAGAGTTTGGTGTATTAAAAAACTTGTATCCATAGAACATCTGCCGTAACATAGATAATAAATAAATAGGAGTTAATATCATTCCAATTGCTGTTACAAAAGTAATTAGTATTTTCATCGTTAAAAGATATTTTGGACTAGTAATTATTCCCCAAAAAACTATCAATTCTGCAACAAAACCGCTCATGCCCGGCAATGCAAGAGAAGCCATCGATAAGATAGTAAAAATCGTGAATATTTTTGGCATTGGGATAGCCATCCCACCCATTTCGTCAAGAGAAAGAAGACGTAGTCTATCATAACTAGTTCCTGCCAAGAAAAAAAGCGCAGCACCAATAAATCCATGAGATATTATTTGTAAAATGGCCCCGTTGAGCCCAGTATCACTTAGAGAACCAATTCCTAGAATAAGGAAACCCATATGAGATACCGAGGAATAAGCTATTCTTTTTTTTAAATTACGTTGACCAAAAGATGTTGAAGCGGCATAGATTATTTGAATAGAACCTAATATCATTAACCAGGGACAAAATATGGAATGAGCGTGGGAAAATAATTCCATATTAATTCGAACCAACCCATACGCTCCCATTTTTAATAAGATTCCGGCTAAAAGCATACAAGTGCTGTAATGTGCCTCTCCGTGGGTATCTGGTAACCATGTATGTAAGGGTATAATCGGCGATTTGACAGCAAAAGCAATAAGAAATCCCATATAGAATATTATTTCTAGGGCCACGGGATACGATTGATTAGTTAATGTTTCCAAATTTAATGTTGGTTCATTCGAACCATATAAACCAATACCCAGAATTCCCATTAATAAAAAAATAGAACTTCCCGCAGTGTACAAAATAAACTTTGTAGCTGAATACAAACGTTTCTTTCCTCCCCACATGGATAAAAGTAGATAAACGGGAATTAATTCCAATTCCCACATGATGAAAAAAAGTAAAATGTCTCGAGACGCAAATAGTCCTATTTGACCACTATACATTGCTAACATCAGGAAATAGAATAATTTGTATTCTCGAGTAACCGGCTGAGCCGCTAACGTGGCTAAAGTGGTGATAAATCCCGTCAGTAAAATAGGTCCTATAGAGAGTCCATCTATTCCCAATCTCCAGTAAAAATCAAAAAAATGGATCCATTTATAATTCTCCGTCAGTTGGATTAGTGGATCATCCAATTGGAAATGATAACAAAATGCATAGGTTGTTAGAAGGAGATCGATTAAGCATATACAAATGCTATACCACCTAATTACCTTATTTCCCCTATGAGGAAATAAGAAGATTAAGGAACCCCCGGCTATTGGCAAAACTACAACTATTGTTAACCAAGGGAAATAATTCGTGATAAAAATAAGATACACTTGGGCCAGAAAAGCCCGCGCTCAAAATCAAATAGAAAACAAATTTGTTTTCTATTTGATTTTGAGCGCGGGCTTTTGCCAGTAAAAAAACGTATTCGTGTGGTGTTTTTTGAAACGTATCAATAACCTAGACCCATACTTCGAGTTGTTTCATGCCATAAATAAACCCGAACACTTAAGAAATCCGTCGGACAGGCGGACTCACACCTCTTACAACCAACACAGTCCTCTGTTCTTGGGGCAGAAGCTATTTGCTTAGCTTTACATCCATCCCAAGGTATCATTTCTAATACATCTGTGGGACAGGCTCGGACACATTGAGTACATCCTATACATGTATCATAAATCTTTACTGAATGTGACATTGTATCTATAGTAATTTTGGAACATCAAAAATGAATATTATCGATCTAGTAAACTCGTAAATGAATCATATATTTATACACCAGATGAATCAATGATTTGTCAGAATTTTACTAATCAAAATAAACGTTGAAATAAATTAAATTTCGAAGAACGAAAAGAAGAGGACCAGGATACTTTGATTTCGTATGATTTCGCAAACGTAAATATGATCATACGTTGTGTAGTATACATCCTAATTTGAATTGATAAATAGTACATTATTCAAAATTCTACTTTTTATTAATTATGATTAATGCTATTTATTCAACAAATTCGATTGATTAATACGGGTTGATTTTCTGTTACGAGAAATAGAAGAAACAATAGCCAGTCCGATAGCTGCTTCAGCGGCTGCAATAGCTATAACAAAAATGGAAAAAATATTTCCTTTTAATTGGCGATTATCAAAAAAATCAGAAAAAGTTACGAGATTTATATTAACTGCATTCAGTATAAGTTCAAGACACATAAGGGCTCTAACCATATTTCGGCTCGTGATTAATCCATAGATCCCAATAGAAAATAAATAGGCACTCAAAACAAGTACATGTTCGAGCAGCATTGACCAACTCCTTATTCATTTGGATTCATTTCAATATGAATAACAATTCAAGAGATTCGATTGACTAAAGAATATAACAAACAAAAGAATATATTGGCAATAAAAAAAGAGTTTCTATATAAAAACTCTTTCACTTCACATAGAATTCAACAGAAATAAATGTGAGAAAATGGAATCTGGATTTATATTGCTAGTTCTCGCAAGATTTTCTACTGGCGAGCTACGACAATTGCACCTATCAAAGCAACTAAAAGAATTATGGAAATGAGTTCAAATGGAAGAAAAAAATCTGTTGATAAATGAATTCCAATTTGTTGACTAGTACTTATCAAATCTTGCTCAATAATCTGATTTGGTCTTGTAGTCCAAATAATTCCATACCATGATGTATCTGGAATAGTAGTTATTAGTGAAACACAAATACTTGTACAAACCAGCAAAGTAATTCCATCCCCAACGGTCCAAAGATGAAAATCTTGGTAATATTCTGAACTATTCATGAACATCACAGCAAATATTATTAAAATGTTAATAGCTCCTACGTAAATAAGTAGCTGCGAAGCAGCTACAAAATGTGAGTTTGATAAAATATAGAATAAAGATATACAAACAAGAACCAGTCCCAACGAAAAAGCAGAAAAAATTGGGTTGGGAAGTAATACTACCCCTAGACTTCCTAATACAAGACCCGATCCCAGAAAGACTAAAAGAAAATCATGTAACGTTTCAGGCAAGTCCATTATATGTAAAAAAAAAAGACAAAGAAATCGAAATTTCATGACCTTATTGATATGACCAGGAAAAAAATTTATATACTTAATTATGCATTGAAAAAAAAAACCTAAGGAGTTTGAATGGATATAGGTACAGTTATATAATCAATGTCATTCCAGTTTTGATACGAAAGAGTAGTTTGAAACTATACTAAAACGGAGGTATAAAAAGATATATAACATATTTCATATTTTAACTATGAAATAAAAATAGTTAAAATTTCGATACTATATATTTATTGATTTAAGAATATATTTTGATAATCCATAATATGGAATATTTCGAATCTGATATATAATCTATCCCATTTTTATTCATTTTTTTTAATTATCCAAATTCTATTATTTATATATATATTATATGGATTTATCTATAGAATAGAATAATCTAGAATATAATTGGATTTATATGATTTATTTATTTGAATTGTTCTAATTGTATAATCATCAATTACTGACATTGGTAAACGGCCCAAAGCAATTTGATTATAATTCAATTCGTGACGATCATAAGTCGAAAGTTCATATTCTTCTGTCATTGATAAACAATTTGTTGGACAATACTCAATACAGTTACCACAAAAAATACAGATTCCGAAATCAATACTGTAATTAAGCAATCGTTTCTTTCGAATATAAGTTTCCATTTTCCAATCAACAACGGGTAAATCTATAGGACATACACGGACACATACTTCACAAGCAATGCATTTATCAAATTCAAAATGGATTCGACCACGGAAACGTTCCGATGTGATTAATTTTTCATAAGGATATTGAATAGTTACAGGTAAACGATTTGCGTGAGATAAGATAATCATGAAACTTTGACCAATGTACCTTGCAGCTCGGACTGTTTGTTGACCATAATTCATGAACCCAGTTACCATAAGGAACATATCGTAAATATCTAAGAATATTTTTGTTTTATTTCTTTCTCTTATTTGAGACAAGTAATGAATATAGAAGATCAATCTTTTATAGTGAAAACAATTGAGATGAAGTTGTTAATAATAGATTACCGAGAGAAATAGGTAAAAGAAATTTCCATCCAAGATTTAATAATTGATCCATTCTTAGCCTAGGCAAAGCCCATCTTGTTATGATAGAAAGGAATAAGAAAAAATAAGTTTTAGCTAATGTAATAAAGAGATCAATTGTAGTTCCAAAAACTCCATATGTTTTATGGATTTCAAAAAACTCAGAAACGAATATGTACGGAATAGAGATATTTGAACCGCCCAAGTAAAGAACTGTTACAAATAATGAAGAAATTAATAGGTTTAAATAGGAAGCAACATAAAATAAACCAAATTTGATACCCGAATATTCTGTTTGATAACCCGCTACTAATTCTTCTTCCGCTTCTGGTAAATCAAAAGGTAATCTTTCACATTCCGCTAGCGAAGAAATTAGAAAAACGATGAAACCCATAGGTTGACGCCACAAATTCCATCCCCAAAAACCATATTTTGATTGTGCATCAACTATATCAACTGTACTTAAACTGTTAGATAATCCTAGTCGGTGATAACATTACTGTTATCATCTCTATTACAGAACCGTACATGAGATTTTCACCTCATACGGCTCCTGGAAAGCCTTAAGTAAATCTAAGGACCGGGCCGATTTTTTATCTATTGATAGATCCCTAAGATAGATAAGATTTGAATCTATCGGACGGTTCTGAATTAGACCAATTCAATTCTGTCTGTTCTAAATAAAGAATTAAATAAGGAAATAGAAATCCATTTTAATAAAAGATACAAAAGGTACTTCTGAATTGATCTCATCCCTTAAAAATAAAAAATTTTATTTGTTGAGTAATAACTGAATTCTTCAATAAAATACTCTTTTAGAATTATCAATAACCCTCATCATTCTCAATTACGAAAAAGAATTCCCCACTTTCTCTCCAGTAATATGGATATAAGAAATCAAAAACAAAAAAGCGATCTCCTTTTCGTTTTTGATTTCTTGTGTTTTTTTCGTTCCTATTCTTCTTTTTTGTGCTATGAAAAAGGGACTAAAAAAATAAAAAAAGGATTTGTTCGTTCCTGATAGTAATTCATTTAATCAGTGGATGGAAGCATACTCTGGATCGGAGTTGTGGGGAGTATTGCTTGATTTTTTCTACCAATTTAAAGCCCCAATTAGTATTCTTTTTCTATTATGCGTAACTTCTCTTTTGGATAATTTACCAAATCTGCGTTACTAATCCTTTGTGTATCTTGGTGTTTCTAACCATCCACTCCTTTTTTATTAACCCCCTTATTTATGTTAATACATCTATGATAATTCATACAAATGGTAACTAAAACTCAATAAGGTTGGTCTTTTGAGCCCGCTTCAAAAAAGGATGACTAATTATCCAATCTTGGGTTAAATGGCCTCTTCTGTTTATAATTTTATTTGACTGCATTCTTATACATAGAAAATGAGACTCCAAATTTTTACTGCCATTTAAAATCATCATACTATCTATTAACTATATTCCTTATAGTTAATAGATAGGATATTCAATAGAAGCTGTTTTATTTCACTCATATAACTATCTGATTTAGTTCTTCAATCCGAATTAATTGTTAAAAATCAAATTAAGATAATGAAAGTATCTATTCAATTAATTTGACTCCCTTTTGAATATAAAGAGAGGAGCATAGCAATAGCATCGAATAGCTTTTTCTGTTTCAACGAATCGCACGTAGAGATATTGATAAGACACATAGAGTTAATGGTATTTCATAACTAATCGATTGAGCAGCAGCTCGTAGACCACCCAAAAAGGAATATTTATTATTTGACCCATAACCTGACATAAGAAGTCCAATGGGAGCAATACTCGAAATAGCAATCCATAAAAAAACACCTATATTGAAATCAGATAAAACAAAGTGATAGCCAAAGGGAATTACTGAATAGCTTAGTAGGATTGATATGACTGATATAGATGGTCCGATACTGAATAAACGAATATCTCCCCTAGATGGAATAAGATTCTCTTTGAAAAGTAGTTTTGTTCCGTCTGCTAGAGCTTGAAGAACTCCAAAAGGACCAGCATATTCAGGTCCAATACGCTGTTGTATCCCTGCAGATATTTCTCTTTCTAACCATACAATTGCTAGTACACTTATTGCGATTCCCAATAGAAGAATCAAAATAGGTACAAGTACCCATAGAATTCCATAGACCTCTTTTAAAGATTCCAATCCGAAAAAAGAATTGATATCTTGGACTTTCGTTGTATCAATTATCATTTCAACGATCAATTTCTCCCATAATGATATCTATGCTACCTAGTATTGTCATAATATCAGCCAATTTCATTCTTTTAACTAATTGAGGAAGAATTTGCAAATTGATAAAACCTGGTGGACGAATTTTCCATCTCCAAGGAAAACCATTCTGATCTCCTATTAGAAAAATTCCTAATTCGCCTTTGGGGGCCTCAACTCTTACATAAAGTTCTTGTTTCGGCAATTCAAAAGTCGGAGACGATTTTTTACCAATGAATCGATATTCAAAATCATTCCATTTCGGCTCCTTTTCTCTATCAAAGCTGCGGATTTCTAAATTTTCATATGGCCCGCCGGGAATTCCTTCCAAAGCCTGTTGAATTATTTTTATGGATTCCACCATTTCACCAATTCGAACTAAATAACGAGCTAATGAATCTCCTTCTTTTTGCCATTGAACTTCCCAATCAAATTCTTCGTAACATTCATAATTATCAACGTTACGTAGATCCCATTGTATTCCGGAAGCCCGAAGCATAGGTCCTGATAAACCCCAATTTATTACTTCCTCTCTACCAACAATACCTACTCCCTCAACCCGTTCTAAAAAAATTGGATTTCGCGTAATAAGGTTTTGATATTCAACAACCCTTGTTAAAAAATAATTGCAGAAATCAAAACATTTATCTATCCAACCATGAGGTAGATCAGCCGCTACTCCCCCGATACGAAAAAAATTATGCATCATTCTCATACCTGTCGCAGCTTCAAATAGATCATATATTAATTCTCTTTCTCTAAAAATATAGAAAAAAGGAGTTTGTGCACCAATATCTGCCATAAAAGGTCCCAGCCATAGTAGATGAGAAGCTATACGACTTAACTCCAACATAATTACTCGGATATAGCTGGCTCTTTTAGGTACTTGAATATTTCCCAATTGTTCCGGTCCATTTACGGTTATTGCTTCTGTGAACATAGTAGCTAAATAATCCCAACGTGTTACATAAGGCAGATATTGTATAATTGTTCTGTTTTCCGCAATTTTTTCCATCCCTCTGTGTAAATAACCCAATATTGGTTCACAATCAATAACATCTTCACCATCCAGAGTCACAATAAGTCGAAGAACACCATGCATTGATGGGTGGTGGGGCCCCATATTGACTATCATGAGGTCTTTTCTTGTAGCTGGGACATTCATAGGTTTTTCCTCGATTCATTCTTCCATGAATCGTTAAAAAAAAGTTCATCAAAATTCAGGATCTAATAAATCGAATAATTGAAAATGACTCTTGAAATTAACGAATTTTTGACTCCCGAATATCCAACTCCCGAATATCCAACTGATTTATTAATTTTTTATAACGTATTCTATTTTTTTTTGCCAAATAAGCCAGTAGTCGTTGTCGTTTTCCCAGAATTTTACGTAAACCTCTTTGAGATAAATAGTCTTTTCGATGTAATTTAAAATGTGAAGTAAGTCTTCGTATCTTATTAGTGAAATTGATTACTTGAAATTCAACTGATCCAGGGTTTTCTTCTTCTTCTTTTTTTTGTGAAATAACAGGTATAAATGAATTTTTTATCATAAAATGAAATGAAAGCTTTCCTCTTCCCCTCCTTTTTGTTTTTGATAGATATTTTTATTGATCGGTAATAGTAATGACACTAATTTTGAATTTTGTATATAAAAAGATCTTAATTTACTTAACAATACAATTCTGAATTTTTTTTTTTCAAATCAAATTCATTATTATTATTAAGCAATTCAAATAGATATAAAAATACTATATTTATGGATTCACAAAGTCAAAAATTCTATTATATACTTCAAAAAAATAAGCCGATTTTTTTGATTCATTTTTCTATCTAATGGATACATCATTGAATTAGTATCAATGCCTGTGCACATTTATTTTTTATTCTTAAATATAAATAATATATATATATAAATTAAAATATTTATAAATATTTTAATTTATATATATATTTTCTCATATCATAGATGTTACGAGAAGAAGATAAATGAGAGGATTATCGATCAATTTTTCAATCGCGGATACATATGTGTCCTTAATATACTGAAACGGCTTCCATTATGGGTATCAAACCAATAGCGATTTAGACAAGCTAAATCCTCTAATCGATAATTTGGCCAAAGAAAGGATTTCAAATTCATTAGTTTTTTTGTTTCTCTATCAAGATCTTTCTTTTTAGCCAAAACTTGACAGGAATTTTTTATTTGACTCTCATTGTCATTTATTGTGTTTCTATGGACAGTATTTCTACGATTGAAACACATTAGAATTCTCAATTCTCTACGGCGTCGACTGGATAGAATATTTTCAGGAACAAGCAAATCAGAATGATTTTTATCAAGACGACTTTTTTCTGGCTTTCTTTGAAAAATTTTGCGCTTGTTCTTATGAATCAACGATAGGCTTATGGTTTGATACATAAAAAATTGTTCATAATTTTTTCTAGACAGGCGAACAGGTTCAATAAAAAATATTTGTTTTTCACTCAATTCTGACTGGTCCTTAAATCCTGTAAGAGGGAAATCCGTATGATTCTGAATTGCCATAGTATCTAGATTTAGTTCTCCCTTTTGAATCGAGATTAAAAAAAATTTTTTTAGATTTTTCAATCTAATCAGGAGACAGAAAAGTTGGATATTATTCATTATTGTTTCTTGTAGGAAACTATGAGAGTTCAAATGAAAACCCAAATATTTTTCTAGTAAGAAACTCCGCTCTCCCTTTAGATTATTCCTGAATAGATTTTGATCTATAGTATTCTCATCCTTGTTTGAGAGAGATGGTTGTAGATCTATTTGACTTGCATATTTTTCTTCTGCTCCTTTTTTATCAAATTCATTTCCATAAAAAGGGACTAAAAGGGATTTGATTGGCATGATCCAAGGATTCTTCCTATATGCATTACAAAATCTCCAAAATTTCGAAAAGAACTCAAATTTCGGATTCGATATCGAATGATTTTTTATTTTTACATCCATTACCTTCCAATCAAAATACTTTCTATCCAAATTTTTTTCCCTATCTATAATAACATCTTCTGCTATATAATTTTGGATAGAGATATCGCCCGTTATATCCAAAAATTCTTTTTTGCGTGTGTTGTCATTATAAGAAATTGCTGGATTTTTGTTTGCTTGGAATGGTGATCTATATCCATAAATATATGATTTTTGCTTCTCTGCATAATTTATATATTTATATGACAAAAGATCATATCTATATTGTTTTTTAATTTTTTTTTTTAATTCTAATAAGTCTGGGTCTAGTTGTTGTTTTTTGTAAAGAATTAATGGGGTTTTTTCATCTAAATCATATTCGATTAAATCTTTATTTGGAGCCACACGATGTTCATGGATTCTATTTCTCCAGTTTTGTGGTACTAATCTCGACCAGCTGCTCTCAGGTAAATCATATTGATAATGAGTCTTTAACCAATTTGTCCATTGAGTCATTACAGAAGTGGAAAGGTTCTTATGTCTAAATTTTGAATTAAATATCCCTTTTCCTTGTATTCTAAAAAAATAATCCTTTATTTCATTCTTAAGAAAAAAAGATCTTTCATGAGATTCCAAAATAGATCTTAACTTATAGTTATATACGTTACTAACTGGGGTTTGTGATAATTTAAAAAATACATATGCTTGTGACAAAGAAGATACGTCACAAGAATTCTGTGAATTCGTATTCGTAATATTACAAGATTTCTGTATAATTGACATAAATGGAATTATACTTTGATTTGTTTTATCAATTCTTTCTTCATTTGTTTTTTTCTTGGAAATGGATTTAATTACACTTTTTTTTGTTGATTCAAGAAAAAGTTGTACATTGATCCTAGGAATACGAATGACCCATAAAAGGATATCCATGGATATTTTTTCCATGAAAATTTTCAAAAAAGAATACGATTTACGGGTTAATCGAACACTTATTTTTCGAAATATTCGAAAAATATTTTTTAGTAATTCTAATCTAGGCTCAGACCCAAAGAATATTAGAAAAATATTTTTTTGTAATTCGAATATAGGCTCAGACTCCATTTCATAGAATGTAAAATTTGCATAAATTGTTCTGTTCGAATTCAAATTTTTCTCCGAAGTTATAACCTCCCTGTTTTTTTCTTGGTTCATTCTTTCTATTTGCTTGTTAATTATCATTGTTTTAAGATTAAGATCTCTTATCCTTTTTTCCGTGAATGAAGAATTTATCCAATTCCTAGATTGAATTAGAAAAGGTGATTCGGAAATCATTGGATTATTCTTACTGATTGTTGCATTTTTTTTGCTTTCACTCAATTCATCTCTATTTTGGAATCCAAATAGAATACTTTGGATGTTCCATTTCCATTTTCCTATTTCTTTTAAGATAGTTAGAAACTCCTTTTTTCTTTCATTTAAAATGGGTATAACTAGAAAAAAACGATTTTTCAAATTTCTTTTCAATTGTTTTTTTATTTTTTTTAAAATGGGACCCAAAAATGAAAAAGGATTGGGGATATAATTATCAAGGTACGATTCTATTTGCGTTCCACAAGCTGTTAAAAACCAGAAGTTTTTTTTTTTTTTTGATCTTTTTTTTTTTTCATTTTCAGTAGATTGTACCTTAGATTTGTGCCAGGGTTTTAGAACAAAGGGAGATAAGATCCTGATCTGAAGACCCTCTGTTACCCAGTTTTTTGGAAATTCTTTGTTAGATACTGGAATGCCCTGATAAGTGCATTTAATATGCACTTCTTTTTCCCAATCCCTAATATCTTCTGACCATTCGTCATTTTGAAATAATACTATACGAATGATATTTTTCATTATTATCAATGAAGGTAATAGAATATATTTTCTAAGAAAAGATTGGGTTATTATTACAAAGCTTCTAAGTATTAGACCATATAGAATGTTCTCCCAGGCGTCTTCTATTTCTCTAAGTCTTATTTCGTCGTCGTTTTTTTTTTCCTCTTTTTGATCCTCTTGTATCCTTTTCTCAAAAGCCAAAAATTCCGAATTGTCTGTCCCTTGTTTCCTGAAATATTCTTTCAAATATTGGGATATATCATAGAAAAGATCACCCAAAAACAACGAAGATTTCTGTATTTTGTCCATAAAAAGGGGGGAATGGGGATGACTTTGAAAGAGTTTCCAAGTCACTGTTTTACGCCTTTGAGCGCGCATAGATCCTCTGATTAGATCTCGGGAAAAATCTGGTTCACGTGAATATTTTAGTAAAGTAAATTCCACTTGTTTAGGTGGTTCAATTGTATCAATCATATCCTCATCAATCATATCCTCATCAATCATATCCTCATCAATCATATCCTCATCAATCTTATCCTCATTGTCATCAGTATTCTCAAGATTCGGAGTATTCAAATCTTCCTTTTTACTACTAAAAATCACTATACGTTCAGCGTTTCTGGAACGAATCTGAGCCACCTTTGATGTGCTTTCCGTCAGTTGCTCCAAGTCGTCGATTAAGTTGTATGACCATCGAGGAACGTTTTTACGGATTTCATTTATTTCAATACATCTTTCTTCATTAAAAATGGTTTGATCATTCAGATCAGTTCTAATTGCGTCAAGTAAGAATTCTTTTTTTCTTTTTTTTTCTTCGGAATATATTTTTACGTGTTCATGTTCTGGAAATAAATAAAGTCCGTCCAAATTCAAACTTGATACTGATTTTTCTGAAAATTTACTGATTAAATTAAAAAAAAAACCAATTTCAGTTAATACTGATTTTCTATCAATATCAAATGAATCTATTTTCTGTTCAAATTCCGGAGAATTACTATTACTAGAAAGAAGGATACCATGAATCTTATTTATCAAAATGGAATTTGTTGCGTAAGTTTCATTTTTAATTGATGGTGAAAAGCTTTTTTGGATTTGTCCACGAAAGCGTCCATTCAAGAAAGGATCATATATTTTAGGTAAGTATTTTCTTTTCTTCTCATCATTACACAATCGAATTCGGTTTTCTAATACATCCAGAAGACTAAATTCCTTATCTAAAACTTTTGCCCTTTTTAAAAATTCATTGCTTAGTTTCTTTCTTTTTTCGGAATTAGCGGAGCTCCAAGAATTAGACAATTCATTATAGGAGATTTTATCTCTTGTGAAGAGATCCATTTTTTTTTCCATGATTTTAAGAAAAGCAGATAAATTAGGTGGATACGTGAAAGATATTCTTTCTTTCCCATCACTTTGACATATATGAAAATAAAACTGTGAATTTTCATTTCTTACGAAATTTTCAAAGTGATCATTTTTTATATATCGCAATGGACGATTCCATCGTTGAAAATCGAAAAGACTAGTTAGAAAAGGGTTTTGAAATCCGACGACATCAATCTCTTCCTCGATTTTTTCAGAAGAACGATCTTCTTCGAGGGATTCATTTTGTTCTTGTTTAGTTTTTTCCGTTTCCGAATCTATTTCAATATCCATTTCATCTTCATCCTTTTCTTGAATTTCTGAGAGTTCCTCAGTCAAAAAATAAGGAAGCGGTATTCTGCCTAAATAGTATAAAAGGATAATAAATGAAAAAACAGCAAATATTTGACCCGCATAATTTCGAAATTCTAACATGATATACTTATCAAATCGAATAGTTACCCTCGATTTGATCGATTTGATCGAATTATGTTGCTGTAACCAGACTAATATCAATCCACTACATTTTCTTAAAAAGATGTGACCGATTAACCAACCAAGAAAACTACTTGTTAAGAATAACAATTTATTGTTGCATCGAAAGAGATAAATGTTCATTAATCTTATTAAGATTGAACTTGAAAAAAAAAAGGGGTTTAATAACTGAAAAACAAGATTGTTAAAGAATACTTTGTAAACACTAAATTTGCGTATTGAATTTGGATTCTTGTATCCAGAATTCAACATGTATCCGGAATCCAAATAGTAGTGTTTGTCATTTTTGTCTAAGAAATTAAAGAAAAAATACGGTAGAATTAGGGCAGTTATTGTATGAGGTCTACTCAATCCTAGATGCAAAGGCGCATAATAGATCGATATGAACATCATGAGCTGTCCCGTAATAAACCCTGTTGTTGCTGCTATTTTCTTCTCGCTCCCTTTTTCCATAACCCGGGCTCGAAGAAGGAAGAGATGAGAAGGCCCTCCGGATAATGACGTCAGAAATCCATAATAGAGTCCGGCCACAACGACCGAATTCATTAG